ACACTTTTTTCGTTAGGGATAGTAATAGGGACAGTTATTCCATATATTTTGATATTGAAAATAAAAATTTTGAGATTGACAACAACCGTTCTTTTCTAAGTGAACTAAAAAGTTCTTTTTATAGTTATCAGACTTCTAGTTATATGAATAATGCACCCCAAAGTGACGATACTCGCCACGATCATTACATGTATGATACTAATTCTCATTATAGTTGGAATAATCACATTAATAGTTGTATTGACAGTTATCTTGGTTCTCAAATTTGTATTGATAGTTATATTTTAAGCAACAGTAACAATTACAGTGACAGCTACATTTATAGTTACATTTGTGGCGAAAGCGTAAATAGTAGTAAAAGCGAGAGTTCCAGTATAAAAACTAGCACAGATGATAGTGATTTTAGTATAAGTTCTAATAATTTAAATGTAACTCAAAAATACAGGCATTTGTGGATTCAATGCGAAAATTGTTATGGATTAAATTATAAGAAATTTTTAAAATCAAAAATGAATATTTGTGAACAATGTGGATGTCATTTGAAAATGAGTAGTTTTGATAGAATCGAACTTTCGATTGATCCCGGTACTTGGGATCCTATGAACGAAGACATGGTCTCTCTGGATCCCATTGAATTTCATTCGGAGGAGGAACCTTATAAAGATCGTATTGATTCTTATCAAAAAAATACAGGATTAACTGAGGCTGTTCAAACAGGCACAGGTCAACTAAATGGTATTCCCGTAGCAATTGGTGTTATGGATTTTCAGTTTATGGGTGGTAGTATGGGATCTGTAGTGGGCGAAAAAATCACACGTTTGGCCGAGTATGCTACCAATCAATTTTTACCTCTTATTCTAGTGTGTGCTTCCGGAGGAGCACGCATGCAAGAAGGAAGCTTGAGCCTGATGCAAATGGCTAAAATATCTTCCGCTTTATATGATTATCAATTAAATAAAAAGTTATTTTATGTAGCAATCCTTACATCCCCTACCACAGGCGGGGTGACGGCTAGTTTTGGTATGTTGGGAGATATCATTATTGCCGAACCCAATGCTTATATTGCATTTGCAGGTAAAAGAGTAATTGAACAAACATTGAATAAGACAGTACCTGAGGATTCACAAGTGGCTGAATATTTATTCCATAAGGGCTTATTCGATCCAATCGTACCACGTAATCCTTTAAAGGGCGTTCTGAGTGAGTTATTTCGGCTACATGCTTTCTTTCCTTTGAATGAAAATTAGATTAGAGCCTTAGAGTCTTAATTTAATATTTAATAAGAGTATTAATTTAATAAAACTTAATAAATTTTTTTATGTGTGGTGATCCAGTAGTTATTTAATTTATAGGAATCAAAGTCAAAATCCGAAGAATGGATTTTGACTTTGGTAACATAAGATTGAATTGTAGAAAGAACCATCCGGATCGTTTTTTTATCGATATTCCTGGTTACTAATACTAACTAGGAAATCTCTATTAAACAAAAGAGTGAATTCTTTCAAAATAAAAGAGTGAATTCTTTCGCTTTCTTCCGTGGAATTAGTTAACAAGGTCTTGCATCTTTCTATATCTCCCGAAAATAATCCCCCACTAAGAATCCTTTTTGTTGGATCGTATTATAACGAATTCTTTAGGAGTTTTTAGGAAATACTTTAAAATTTTATTAAATTATGAAATTTATAAGACAAGAAAAGATAATAACTACTAATACGAATATAAAAAGGGTGGATTATCGTATATATATATTTCATGTAGAAACATGTAGAAAGATGAATTAGAAACATGTAGAAAGATGAATAGGTCCATTTATTTATATATTTATTTATTAATTAATATATATTTATTAAATTAATATAGATTTCTTAAAACATATACTTATAGACTCCCTATCCCTATTAAGTATATATATACTCACTTAGGTATACTTAGTATAATATAACAATTATATATGAATTATAAGATATCTTTATAACAATATAAGGATAAGGTTCAAATATAAAACAATAAATATAACAATAAATAACAGGTACAAATATTAAATCGAGGTACCCATTCTATGATAACTCTCAACAGTCTCCCCTCCATTTTTGTGCCTTTAGTGGGCTTAGTATTTCCGGCAATTGCAATGGCTTCTTTATCTCTTTATGTTCAAAAAAACAAGATTTTTTAGATACAACAAGGACAAATCTTATATATATATATATATTTTTTTCAAGACTTACTTGGATCATAACACGGATATCTATTTAGTAAAATATGGTATAATATGCGGCTTCCTTCGGGCATAAGCTCTTATGTATGTGTAAACATGATAAATGAATTATAACTATTTTCAAATAGATCGGGATCGGGGAGAATTTCTGAAATGTAAAGTCATCTATATGTATTAGGAAATCATATGAAAGGGATGTTATTATTTTAGTTTGGATCTAAGAAATTCGATGAATTATCCCTAAAGGTTCACATCATAATAGTGCTGGTTGATGAGAGTTACTTCGGAAACAAAAAAAAGTAAAAAAAAAATTATTTTTGTTATTCTCCCAATTCCAATAAAATGCAACTAGGTCTAGTTAGAGTATGAGTTGGCGATCAGAACGTATATGGGTAGAACTTATAGCGGGGTCTCGAAAAACAAGTAATTTCTGTTGGGCCTTTATTCTTTTTTTAGGTTCATTAGGGTTTTTATTGGTTGGAACGTCCAGTTATTTTGGTAGGAATTTTATATCTTTATTTCCTTCTCAGCAAATAATTTTTTTTCCACAAGGTATCGTGATGTCTTTCTATGGGATCGCAGGTCTTTTTATTAGCTCCTATTTGTGGTGCACAATTTCGTGGAATGTAGGTAGTGGTTATGATCGATTCGATATAAAAGAGGGCATAGTGTGTATTTTTCGTTGGGGATTTCCTGGAAAAAATCGTCGCATATTCCTCCGATTCCTTATGAAAGACATTCAGTCCATCAGAATAGAAATTAAAGAGGGTATTTATGCTCGTCGTGTCCTTTATATGGAAATAAAAGGACAAGGAGCCATTCCCTTGACTCGTACTGATGAGAATTTTACTCCACGAGAGATTGAGCAAAAAGCTGCTGAATTGGCCTATTTCTTGCGTGTACCAATTGAAGTATTTTGAAAAAAGGAACTGAAGAATGAATACTTTGCAAGAGATAAAAAACTCAAGAATCATCTTTTTTTCTATAGCATAACTTAACTGAAGTTTCTTCAGAACGCTTACTCGAGCCAAAGCAAACGTATATGAAACAATTCTAAAACTAAATTGTTTATGTCCACAATTTTTTTTATGCGTATGTAAATCCACTTAACTCAATTCAGTAACAAATCTAAATGATAGATTCATCATATATCAAAACAAAACATTTCATCATAAAGTAAAGAATTTTTTTTCTAAATATTTGATATTTTGATAGAACGGGAGTTCTTTCGTCTCGAAATCCGACTACTATTAATTTGAAGAGGGCTCTTTCTTATTCTATATTCTTTCTAAATTCAAGGACTAACCGCTGTACTGAATCACAAAAAAATCCGGAAATACATCGATGACTTGTAATAGAACTTATGCTTGATAGAAATATTAGTATCATATAGAGTCGACGAATGAGGTGCGTTCATTAAAAATTTTAAAATTCACAGACGAAAAAATGGCAAAAAAGAAAGTATTAATTTCCCTTCTATATCTTGCATCTATAGTATTTTTGCCTTGGTGGATCTCTCTCTCATTTAATAAAAGTCTGGAATCTTGGTTTACTAATTGGTGGAATACTAGGCAATCCGAAATTTTTTTGAATGATATTCAAGAAAAGAGTATTCTAAAAGAATTCATAGACTTAGAGGAACTCTTACGTTTGGACGAAATGATAAAGGAATACCCGGAAACACATTTACAAAAGCCTCGCATCGAAATCTACAAAGAAACGATCCAATTGATCAAGATGCACAACGAGGATCGCATCCATACAATTTTACACTTCTCGACAAATATAATCTGTTTCGGTATTCTAAGTGGTTATTCTATTCTAGGTAATGAAGAACTTGTTATTCTTAACTCTTGGTTTCAAGAATTCCTATACAACTTAAGCGACACAATAAAAGCTTTTTCTATTCTTTTATTAACTGATTTATGTATAGGATTCCATTCGCCCCACGGTTGGGAATTAATGATTGGCTCTGTCTACAAAGATTTTGGATTTGCTCATAATGATCAAATTATATCCGGTCTTGTTTCTACTTTTCCAGTCATTTTAGATACAATTTTTAAATATTGGATCTTTCGTTATTTAAATCGTGTATCTCCTTCACTTGTAGTGATTTATCATTCAATGAATGACTGAAAAGTGATCGAACGATCCAATTATAATATTTGTTACTTTGTACATAAGCAAAACATTCAAAATTGTACTTACTACCCATCCAAGGGATTCCTCCAATATTCCAGTAAAATTATTTATATTTAATATTTAAGTAAATAGCAAAATTATAGATAGGGAACTATACTAGCGACCTACCTAATTTTATTGTAGAAATTTTCGGGATCAATGATTGGACCATGCAAACTAAAAATACCTTTTCTTGGATAAAGAAAGAGATTACTCGATCCATTTCCGTATCGCTCATGATATATATACTAACCCAGGCACCCCTTTCAAATGCATATCCCATTTTTGCACAGCAGGGTTATGAAAATCCACGAGAAGCGACTGGCCGTATTGTATGTGCCAATTGCCATTTAGCTAATAAACCCGTGGATATCGAGGTTCCACAAGCGGTACTTCCTGATACTGTATTTGAAGCAGTTGTTCGAATTCCTTATGATCTGCAACTGAAACAAGTTCTTGCTAATGGTAAAAAAGGAGCTTTGAATGTCGGGGCTGTTCTTATTTTACCCGAGGGGTTTGAATTAGCCCCTCCCGATCGTATTTCGCCCGAGATTAAAGAAAAGATAGGAAATCTGTCTTTTCAGAGCTATCGTCCCACTCAAAA